TCTTGGTTGACCGAGGGCTCTACTTCTCTTCCCGAGCTCATGGACTCTGTTTATGGAGGGTACTGAGCGAATCGACTACACAGAACAATCAAGCCCGAATTCCCCTGGATGGAAGGGAAGAATGTGGACAGATGGAACCAAAGAGGAGCTCTCCCTGCTTAGCGCAGGCTACATTGGACCCCTAGATCATGAAGAAGGTGTCCCCTACACCGGACCGGAATCTCCATCCCGATTGGGAACCACAAAAGTGATTATCAATGGGGATCTCAAGCTCTTGCTTCTTGGTCACCACAGAAGCAGAACCAAAGCGAGCAGGGCCCACACCTTAGTTGTTCTATACCTTGCTGGAGAAGGGTTCAAGTACCCATTCGGGGATTAAGTGGAATATTAGCCCGGAAATGCGACTCTAACGGCTAGGTTTCGAGAGGGCTATATCGATCTCGGAAACAGGGGAAGAAAGGGAGGAAGGAATGAGATTCTTTATAGCCCTTTCCAGACCTTATGTAATTTCCTTCGGTTGGGTTAGCTTTTTGGTAGGAAAGGCGGTAGTAGAGTTGCGTCAGGTCCTTCGCCTGACTCTACTGTTTGTTTTCCAGGCGGGGATGCCCATTGTTCCCTGCTCTAACTCCTCCGATTTCCCTTTGCTTTCTTTATTACTTATCGCACGTGCCCAGTCTCAACGTCACTTCCCAAACCAAAACAGCCTTTCCCAGATCTATGAAAGGTGAAACGTTGAAGGTCCACAACAGGTAACATAAATGAACAAGTTTATTTTGTATTCGAGCTGCTGAGGGCCGGAGCTCGTATGGATACATTACTTCATTGTTCTATGTTCTATGAGGCCTTGCACTAAGCACATACTCGGAGAGGGTCGCGAAGTGTAAAGATCCGGTCTTTGACAACCGTCGTAAGAACAACAAAATCGATTGTGTCTTCGACACTATAACTATAGGCGGGACCTGTTGTAGGATGATCGCCGAGTGGCGTTCTGCTCGATTAGGCGAATGCGAGTGAGGGATAAGCTTTCCCCGTTCGCTAGGAGGGAAACTCGGGAAGAGTTCAGGCAGAAATAGATGGTGAAAACCCCTTTGGAAACTATTAGTCAAGCGTGCCATATATATTGAGGGACTCCATATCATTCATTATTAAAGCGAAAGCGACAACGTAACCTTAATGAAAATCGATAAACGGGAATGCGTTTCCTAATAATGAGCAATGCTGGTAACAGCAAATGGTTCCTAACCTCATAAAAATCAGAGTATGGCATATCCGACGAGACGGCAACACGCTTGGACAAGTAACGCGATGAACCGTACCTGTATCTCTAGGCGCTATGATGTCTTATTATGTGGATCATGTCTTCCTTTTCGGGTTCCAAACCTCCCCCTTCTCTAATAGGGGAAAGTACAGACCCACGCCTAGGGATATACAAGCGCCATTCTTCAGATGGATCGCTGTTCGATAGTTATTGTAGCCGGGATAAGCAGGCACGAACTTCCGTATAGCGCCCTAGTTTGTTAGTACAAGTAGCTAAGAGGGCTGGGAAGTACGACTTGCGTCAAACTTGTGAAAGAATACTTGCAGCGCACCTGCTGAACAAGGCTCCTTGAAAGTCTTTCGGGGATTACCAGTTCCGGAGGGACCCACCATTGTACTTCTAGGGGAGGGTCTAACATAGCGTTCGGCCACGGCTTTTGTGAGTGTTCCGCACAATACGGTACGGTATGCCACCAGCATAAATGAGGCACACAAGAGACACTGGCGCGATCTCGATTTAATGCCAGCCTGGAAGTGATTCGCTAAGTCGGGTAGCGGCCGCCTATTGTAGAATCGTCGATAACCTGGCTGCCACTATCATGTGTGTAAAGATTGACTGTATAGGCATACTGGAAACCGTTTGGCAAGTCAAGGGACCCTGAAATCCGCTCCTTAGCTATAACGTTCCAGAGTCATGCAGAACAGACACTAACCGTCCGAACATTACTTTACTATTAATTAATTGGACCTTCAAGGAACGAATAGAGTACAAAAACGAAAGATTCGAGTAACCCTCCGAGCTAGGGATATTAATAAAGGCCGTAGCAAGGAGACTTTAACAGACCTGTTAGAGTAAAGCCTCAACTTTCATAATGTTCGCTTCAGTAGGATAAAACAGCAATCCCAAGACTAGCTTTCCCGGACAATGTATATTGTGAAATGGTGGTGCTATAACAAATCCAGAGTACCTTAACTTGCGGTTGCCGCACAAAGAAAGCAGGTCACCTTAACCAGTCATACCCATTTATGGAGATTCAGGATCTGAAGCTCAAATTAAAGCCATGAAACAAGTAGCTACTCCTACTGCAATTGCAATTGGGGGCTTCTTTTAAGCCAGCCCACCAAAGAATTCCACCTCGACTCCCCTCTACCAGAGAATCCATGAATTCCGGGCACCTTCAGTAGCAGCAGGAATGGGAAAGACAAATAACCAGCCAACTATGTATGCCTTCCTCTCATCTTCCTTATGGAATGGGCTCCCCCTTAGAATTAACGAGATCGTTAGTCTTGGATGAATCTTCTTGAAACGGGTCGATCAACCCTAGAGGACTCGATGGCTTAACAGTCCAGTGAATAAGCTGATTCAGAGAGATAACCCGGGCTTTAGACACTCGCCCTACTTCTAAATCTCGATAGAAATGGGGAGTGCCAGATGCGGAAGCAGTTCCAGTCCCAGCTGCTGAGGTGGCGTAGTGACAGGTGAGAACAATAACAACAGAAGCAGCGGAAGATCCAGCAGTAGTATATTCGGTTGTTTGCGGTGGAATAGATTCAAGCGTCCGGGCCAGTAGATCCAGAGCAAATAGGCGTTGACTTAGTTGCTTTTGCAGTGGATTCTAATCCCGATGTTGATCCGACGCAACTTACCGGTGATAGTCGCAGCACCAGGAGCTTTCAAGGGAGGCAGACATGTATATCTCGATAGTAGCCGATAGTGGCATACCTTCCGGATCGAGGGTCCCCCGGTAAACACCATACAGGCAAAATACCAGCGGGGGGAGGAGGCCCTTCTCACTTAAGCTCAAGCATTTACTCGTCTTGGGGCTAACGTGGGATCCGCTCAAGGACCTACTGGTTTAGGTAAATATCTAATGCGCTCCCTGACGGGAGAGGTCTTTTTTTGAGGAGAAACTATGCGCTTTTCAGGTCGGAAGAACGGGTTTCAAAATTAATTAATATATATATTAATTAATATATATTACCGGCTGGCTGGTTTTTATGCAAAAAAGACAAAACGGAATTGGATTTCCACTCATAAGGAAGGAAGGTTAGATACCTTTGACAGGGTTGTCTTTTTGGTTGAAATGGGATGGTGTTCAAACTCCCGAAATGCAGTCTAGACAGCGGGCCCTCCCCTTTCTGACTGGACTGACTCTCAGGGTCAATCTCCTCCGGAGCATGCTGCACAGCCACTCATTCGTCCTGACCAAATAGTCGAATCTATCTCTCAGCGATTCTTTTCTCCACAAATAACCCCTTCCCAACCAGCCCGCCCGATCGATTTTGTAAGATCGGCTAATTCAAAGGGGTTAATCTGGTCCGAAGTTGTCGGAACGAATCGTTTGCTTTATCGAACAAAGCTTTATTAGGGGGTCTTGGTTGGCCCCCTATTTTCAACCATTACAGCTGGCGTCGACCAGCTTTGCGATACGGACGGACACAAAAAAGAACGCAGGCAGCGGAAATGCAAAAGAGAAGAGCAAAGATTCCCGACCCAGAGCATGTTATTGACTCAACCACAAATCTGTTGAATGAAGGTAGCTTGCTTACTCTCAGCCGCTAGTTAGAAGGAAATCCGTTGACTTCGTTTATGCCCTTATGCAGTAAAGAAAGCAAGTGAGGCGGGCTAAGCTTCCATTCGAAGTAAGGTAAGAGGATTCGATCTTGCACCATCTTCAACTCTTCTCGGGATCCGGTGTTTTTCGAGAAAAGGTCCGATCCATTAATATCATGATTGGGTCGACCAGGCCAGATCATGAGTGAAATATCATGATCGGGTCGACCAGGCCAGATCATGAGTGAATAGAAAATCGAAAACGTACATAGCAGTTCCAGCTGAAATACTTGGAATAATTCTACCACTTCTACTAGGAGTAGCCTTTTTAGTGCTAGCTGAACGTAAAGTAATGGCTTTTGTGCAACGTCGAAAGGGTCCTGATGTAGTGGGATCGTTCGGATTGTTACAACCTCTAGCAGATGGTTTGAAATTGATTCTAAAAGAACCTCTTTCACCAAGTAGTGCAAATTTCTCCCTTTTTCGAATGGCTCCAGTGGCTACATTTATGTTAAGTCTGGTCGCTCGGGCCGTTGTACCTTTTGATTATGGTATGGTATTGTCAGATCCGAACATAGGGCTACTTTATTTGTTTGCCATATCTTCGCTAGGTGTTTATGGAATTATTATAGCGGGTTGGTCTAGTAATTAGGGGGCGGCCGTTCGGTCGCCTATGATACTAGGACCAATAGGTCAAAAATGGGTTTGTGCCGCAGGTGTTGAACGATCTACTCTACACAGGTGTGGGCTTACAGGGCTAGGGCTCATAAACCCTTTCTTTCATTCATCAATAGGGCCCTGGTCGGTCACTTTTCCGGGCCGGGATCGATAAGTGGAAGTCATAAAAAAGAGATCTTTCTCTTCGTACCTCAGATCAAGAGGAAGGGTAGCTTGCTGGCCTATATATATTTATATATATAAAAAGATTCGCTGTCTTTTAACCGTCTGTTCTTCTTTGTCAACGCTACGTTGGACCTAAAGGAAAAGGCGCTACTTAGCCCTACATTAGTAGAAGTAAGCGGCTGAGTTAGCCTAGCCTACCCTACTAATGTATTGTATAGTAGGGTATAGTAGGCGAGCGAGTTAGCGAAGACGCTTAGGCTAATAGATAAGAGAGCGTCGGTGCGTAGCCTTCATTCTACTACGCTACGCAAAGGTTACGAAGTCACTTAGCTCGACGTTAGGAGAGTCAAGTCAAGGGGGAACGCCATACCTACATAGAAGAACCGCTGTTCGTTGACTTTCTAAGGTCTAACCTTTCGCTCCCCTACTGAAAAGGAGCAAAGCAGCTTCGCACCACTGATAGACTACTTAAGATTCAATTCAAAAGGTCCTACTTAGTTTCGTAAGCCTTTGTCATTGTCAGTCAACTAAGTAGGGCCTGAGGCCCCCTGCGAATCCGTAAATCTCAGGAGCATGCCGCAACAAAAGGATGGTCCCCTATGCATTTCATTCTTTCCGGAAGGGAAAAAAAAAGAAGTACCCCCATCATGGTGAACCTCTCCTTGTGATCGGGATGAGGTAGATGCCTCCCAGCCGGGGGCGGATCGAATCGGAGTTTCCTTAGGTAGCCACCGACCTACAGTTATCCTTAAACTTCCGTGCTTGGTGGAGAAGAAGCGAACAAAGGTACGCTCGCTTCCTGTCTTGTTCTCTGCTGCGAACTGGGATCGCTCGCCAGCTAGGTCAGATTGGAGCAACCTTTTATGAGAACAGATTACCCTTATTCGGGGACAAGGGGCGGAACGACCTCTCGATCTACTTACAGCTGCCCAGGAAGAAAAACGTCGTCTAGGCGTTCCCCGTTGCCACCTCTAATACTACGCCTAGGACGTTGTCTGGGCCAAGAGCCATAGTTAGTTGCTGTTTCCATTTGCTTGTTTTTTTTTTCTTGTTGTTGATACCGGCAAGACCCAGCCAGATGATGTCTGCTGGTTGGTAGTGAGAGGACTCTTAGTACCTGCATACCCAAAAGAAAGGGGGCGCTGATTAAAAAACAATCATTTGATTTTTTTTCTTGCTCTCCCTTAGCAGCGGGGAAGGAGTCCATCTATCTGCCTAGCTTTGGTAGATTTCCTCCAACGCAATCCACAGAAATTCAAGGAATCCCTTGGTGGATAAGTCCGACGACTCAGCAGCAGTGCGGAATTGAGTTTCTCGTCCGGTGGATCTGATCTATAGTTAGGGGGCAATACATACCAAAAGGTTCGAAGAAGGAACGCGCATAAGAGTATATAACCAACCCACCCTTCTGTATAACCTATTCACATTTTTGAAGCGGCTGGATGCATAAGGGAAGTGCACGTTTGTGAGACCTTAGTCGGGATGCATAGGGAAGTCAACCTACGAGCACGGAAGAGCGTGGTACCGCAGCCCCTCTCTAAGTAAAGGTAAAGTCTCTCTTTCAGCAGTAAGGAAATTGAAAGAAGCGCGGAAAAGGGTCAAACGCGGTTGCTAGCATCGAAGAGAGCCGTCATAGACGAGAAAGTGGGAGTTCGGACTTGGCGAACGAGCTCTTGCCGCGGGAGAGGAAAGCGGTGCAGGCAAAATAACCATTCCGGTAGTTGATAGTGGAGCAAAGGCTGGATAAAACATGGATAGGCATGCCTTATCATCCAAAAGGATGTAGAAACAGCGGGGTCGATCCCACATCTCATAGAGAGGAGGAATACCAGGGATGATAAGGGATAACTAACTCTACAGCTCACAGGAATGGAGTCATTCCACATTACTCCCGTTTTTTCATAGCTTTATTTAATATTTAAGAGAGAATAGGGGAAATGGCTATACGGCTTCAAAATGATTTTTGAAACGTATGTTGATTGAACTAATAGGTGCTGGGTGAGGGCTTAAAGACCCTAATTTACATAGCCTTCCTGGACACATATTTTTCCTCGGGGCGGGCTGATTTTCCTATAAAAAAAGAAATAGGAGATCCGGGCCTTTTTGGGGGATAAAGGGCATAACATCGGGTCCTCCTTTTTCGTCGAATGTCCCGGGCCCGATTTAGGGAAAGAACTTTTCCTTTGCAGCAGGGTCGGGGAAAACCATTCAAGCGCCGAGATGGAGATGGCTCTGCTGCGATAGAGGATGAAGGAGAATCCGTAGGCAACTGGTCGTTACTAGAAGATGATAAAGATGCTGGCTGCTCTTTATTATTAGAAGAGCGAGGTGCAAGTGCTGGCTGCTCAATAGAGGGCTGCGACCCTGATTTCCTTGGGACTCTGACTCCCCCTGATGCACGGGAGGCGCAGGAAAAACCACTGGTGAAGAAGATCCAGAAGATGCTGATCCAATAGGCGCCTACTAAAATAAGGGGGAGTAGAAGAACTCGTGCTCATGGAAGGTAACATGCCGGGACGGCGAGAACGAGAAGAAGGATCAAAACATCGAAAGCCTTTCTGAGCCCAGGCATGCCCCGAAACATCAGTTTGCACGAGGTGCAAGCTTCTGACGTAGCTGGGCTGGTATATGAGTATAGCATAAAAAAGAAGTATAAGACTTTCATAATCCGGTGGCGATCCAAACAGACACTGATCTCGAGTAATATTGCCAAGCACAGAGGAAGGCGGTTGATGAGAAAGCATAATCAGGTGGAAAAGGATGGAAAAGGCCCCCAACTAACATAGGGCCACTTACCTTACTAGATAGGGGGGACACGGCTGTCAAACATCAGAGCAAGAGCCGTATCTCTGATATGTGTCTATGCTTCCTTTCCTTTCTCTTCTCTTCAGTCTACAACAAACAAGTGGGAGAGGCAGGATTCGAACCTACGTAGAAAAACTTCAACAGATTTACAGTCTGTCGCTTTTGACCACTCGGCCACTCTCCCCTTCCCGGGCCGAGGCCCCCCTATCTAGTAAGGTAAGTGCTTAATTCATTCTTTTTTGATAACGAAATACATCATCCATAAACGAGCTTAGAACTAACCCCCTATGAATTAGTTCTAAGAAAGGAATGCGATAACCAGAGAGAGAAGGCACGGGCGATGGGCCCCATACATCAGAATGCAAAAGGGCGGAGGGAATTGAAACAAGAAGAAGATTTGAATTCGTAGGTCTTGCCCGTGTTTGGCCAGCTGGCTGCTAAACCAAGAAGAGAATGAAGAACTAGCAAATGCAGGAAGCAATTGAAGGCGTTCTAGTTTGTTCAATGTAGTCGAAGACCTAACAACCAACAAGAAGACCTCTAGTTGCCCTTAGTTGCCAAAGATCAGGAAGCTCTTTGTTATGAAGAAGCCACAAAGAAAGAAGAGGAGAATGATGCTGGTCTAAAGCATATATGGGTTGGCTACGGGCGGCACCCTATAGCTATGACATTATGCGTGTGTAGATCCTTGACAACACAGAGGAAGTCGGAGTAAAGATGGCATAGCTTTGGCGATCATCACAAAGTTGTCCAACCGATCCCATTTTTTGAGAGACTGACTTTAGGAACCAACATAGCATCATTGAGATGAAGAACATTGCCAGAACGAAATGATAAAGAAAGAGATCGTACCAATGTCTGAAATAGAGAGTGGGGTGTGGTCACCGGTGAAGACGACACTTTTGCCTTGGTACGGCGAGGATGAGACAAATGCTGCCGGATTGCTCGTCATATGATGGGTAGCCCCAGTGTAAATGTAAAAAAACCATTGAGAATGACGCTTGGAAGATGAATGCATAATACCAGTTGTTTGATGCGAAGCAAAACTCGAGTTGTAACGCTGTGGACATACGATAGCCATGTCTCCAGAGAGAATCAAAAGTATACATACCCAAGTCAATCATAGATGAGAACCCAAGAGACTCTCATAGGATTGCTTCTGCTGTTGATAAGAAGACCGGTGCTTTAGGTTATGAAACTAAGGCCACTTAACTTACTTGATGATTATTTTGAATATACTTCCCATAGATCTTTGAACCGTTTCTGGGCACTGCACTTGAACCACTAATGCACGAACTGGTACTGTTGTTAGTCACACAGTTACTGTTCCTGTGAGAGTAGCGTGGCAGGGAGCACACTTGACAGGAGATAGACACAGGCGGTAGAGAAAGAAAGAGGCAAGCCCCTAATTCAAAATATAGTGTGAGGGGGACAGAGCTTCCATTTCCAAGTACAATCCTCCGCCTCAAGGCGTTCTTTTTTTCCAGGAATCTTTCCATCTTCGGAGCGCAACTTTCCCTCAAAGCCCTGCAAGGGATGTGAAGCCCTTCTCAATGTCTTCCACTCACCCAGTGGATCCAGGAGGCAAGGGGAATCCGTTGATTTCATCCATTCCTGATGATGTGCCGCTGGCCTACCTATTCTCCTAATGCAACCCGGCGGGGCATGGCATTCAATCCTATCTCAATATATGCTCCTCCAAGGCCTAAGGGTGGATTGAATCCAATCCCATCCAGCATAGGCGGGTAGAGTTCACTCATCCGGTAGCGAGAGGAAGATGAAGAATGAAGCTATAGCCGCTCACCTTTCCGCTATCTGCCTTTAAATGATAGGGAGGCTTAAACATAAACAAACAGCCCACCAACCCGAGATCGAATTCTTTCTCTTTGGTGCCAGTGGAGCAAAGGAAGTGGGAGACGAACTCCTCGAGATACCCTAAAAATGGGTTGGATCTATTGAATGAGATCCTGGAGACAGGGCTGGGAGGTATGAGTCGATCGGATGCAGGGAAGCCCAGGCAATCCGTTCCTATCAATCATTCGTCAGGAAGCAGTAGAGAAAGAATCGTCTTTTGAAATCACTTTGTGAATTTGTAATGAAAAGGAAAAAAGATAGGAAAATTTTTTATAAGCAGAAAGACGGAAATGAATTAGACTCACTATAGTAGTCCGTCCGGCAGGCAATTTCCGTGCAACTATGCTTTCTTTAGTCCCTGCTATGCCAGCAATAGGGAATCCTTAGAAAACCGGAACTCCCCCATTCGATATGTGAAACCGGAATGCAAGTTGCGTGATAGTTTGATTCCCCACAAATGAGAAGTCTCCAAGCCCTCCCACACAGGGGCGACTGGCTGGGGAAAGAACCCAAAAGCAATAATAGGAGTCTCGACACAGACAGCCTATTTCGAAACTGGGATGAAAGATTTGAGTTCTATATAGTCTTTCAAACGTCTACTGCACTCACGCCTTTCGGTTCCTATTCGAAAATCCTCGGATTTTGACAAAAAAAGAAAAAAATCTTTGCATTTGAAAAGGGTCGAGTGCTCCTGCCCCTTTCCTCTTTAGGGCTCCTACTGCTGCCCGGTTCTTTTGTCATTTTGAATCGGAATAGGTACAACCCAGTTCATCCGATTACTACAAGGATGAACCCAATCCGGAATATGAACCGAAAAAGAAAAGACCTATTGAACCGATCACAGGAATACCTGTTACAGTACCTATCAGCCAAAAAGGAATCCTTCCAGTAGTATCGGCCATTTACCCCATTTCATCAAGTGGTCATGCTAGAGACATAAACTGTCATGGAGAATTTTGAGATGATATCCTTCCGAATGGGATAAGAGAATTCCAATTCAATTATTATTCTTTTTTCTTCTCAACATTGAAGAAAGAATGCAAAAATCAAACTGCAAGTCAAAAAATAAGTAATAATCCCCAGTATAGACTGGTACGATTCAATTCAACATTTTGTTCGTGAGGGCTTGATTGTGTCGTAGCTCTCTCATTCGGATTAGGTTTATCGTTGGATGAACTGCATTGCTGATATTGACCCCAAAAAAGAAAAGGTAGGTACAGCTAGTCCGTGAACAGCCAACCATCGCACTGTAAAAATGGGATAGGTTTTATCTATCATCATGGGGTCCTCCAAAAAAGATCGACTAAATTCATCGAGTTGTTCCGGCCAGTTATTAATGGAATTCCTTGTCGGCTCTCTGTAAAATACTCGTTTGGACGAGGAAAATACATCGTAAGCTAAACCCGTGTTGACGAATAACCAACCTGCAATGAATAGAAAAAGTATAGTAATGCTATGAATGACCCAGTATCGAATACTGGTAATAATAGAAAGAAGCAAAAGAACGTTCTCCTGTGCTTCCAGACATGCCGAGCTCCACATATTCTTGTACAGTCAAAAGGGCCATAAAAGATGAGATCAGTAAATGGAAATGAACGGAAAATGGATCTTTGGTTGATCGTAAATCTAGTACCCAGAGCGTCTTGATTGAGAGTATACCGAAGAAGTATAGCTATCCTTCTTCTGACACAACAACGCAATTTCACAATCCGTATCGAAATGAAGCGCTAGAGAATTCATTTCTTTCTTCTTTTCTTCTTGCTTGTCGATGTAGAATCATGTACCATTCAATAGAAAATTCCTAAATTTCATTCCTGTCGTGCGAGACTTTTGTTCTTCTTATTCGAGATATTATGTGTAATTCACCTACTACTGAATCTAATGAGTTAAAGTCAAGTCAAAGTGTTAGTTGGTCGTTGTTCGTTCCAAAATCGAAAATGTATTCGATACAATTATTTTGACTATTTCTTTAAAAAAGAGTTGCCATATCTCCGGGGTCTGTTGATTCGGAATCACGGGTAGATGTAACGGATCATTCATCCATTTGATTTTGGATCTCTGTCACTCTATCTTTGTTAGTGCCGTTTATCATTATAATGACTGATGAATTCCGTCGAAATTGGTATTTTTTCTTAGGTCAATTTTTAAAAAACTATTAAACGTCTTAGTTTGAATATATAATATTAACGTCTCTCATTTAGCTCCTTCATGCCTACTATAACTAGTTATTTCGGTTTTCTATTGGCGGCTTCAAACTCTTTCTTATAACCCCAGCTCTTTTGATTGGATGAGAATGAATGAAGAAATACTAAGTCGTTCCATATCGAATCTGGAACTTTGGTTCTTTCCAGAATTTTTGATACTTTATAATGCATATAAGATTAATCCGTGGATCATACCATGAATGGAAATGAAATTTTTAGTAAAAATAAAAAACGAATTGGAAAGAAAAAAAGATCTCTTTTTATATCAGCGAAGGAAAAAACTCTTGAATTAGAAAATGGAAATAACGGAGAAAAGGAATCTGTGGCCGAAGAGGATCTTGAATCAGCTCTCTCAAACCACAAAAAATATGTTCAAGAAGATTCAGCGGGAGCAGATGTGAAAAAACGTATAAATAAAAAGCAATACAAGAAAAACACGGAAGCGGAGTCCTAAAAAGATATTTTCGTTTTCGGGATGATTCCTTAAATCAAAGAATGATCAATAACATAAAAGTATATTGTCTCCTGCTTAGACTGATAAATCCCAGAGAAATTGCTATATCCTCTATTGAAAGGAGAGAAATGAGTCTGGATATTCTGATAGTTCAGAAGGATTTCACTCTTACAGAATTAGAATTAATGAAAAGGGGAATATTGATTATCGAACCGGTTCGTCTGTCTGTAAAAAATGATGGACAATTTATTATGTCTCAAACCATAGGTATTTCATTAGTTCATAAGAATAAGTACCCAATTAATCAAAGATATCAAGAAAAAGGCGATACTGATAAGACATCAAAAAACGAATGAAAATAGAACCAGCAATCATTATGATTTGCTTGTTCCGGAAAATATTTTATCCCCCAGAGGTCGTAGAGAGTTCAGAATTCTAATTTGTTTCAATTCTCGGAATAGAAATGATATCCATAGAAATACAGCATTTTACAATGCAAATAAGACGAAAACTCATGAGCAAGTTTTAGATAAAAGAAGCAAACATCTTGATAGATATAAAAATAAACTAAATAAATTAAAGTTCTTTCTTTGGCCCAATTATCGATTAGAAGATTTAGCTTGTATGAATCGTTATTGGTTTGATACCAATAATAGCAGTCGTTTTAGTATGCTAAGGATCCATATGTATCCACAATTGAAAATTCGTTAATGCTAAATTTTTCCTATATTGCCCGTACCTTATATGGTATATGAAGTATGGTATATGAAGACAAAGAAATACACATATGGCACTGTCTGACATTCTGATAGATGATATTAATTTAATTCAATGACGTATCCATTAGATTTAGAAATGAATCAAGAAAATATTCTTATTTAATTTGAAATTGAAATTTCAGTTTTCAGTCTAAATATTTTTTGTGCGTGCAGAAATATACCAGCCTTTTGTATACCTATCTGAATCCAATTTTCAAAATTGGATTGTATTAATTTATAAAAAAAAAGAATAGAAATTCTTAATCAAATTAAGATTATTGTGTATATCAAATTAAAATGAGTAACATTATTATTACTGATCAATAATAATTTCTAAAAAAAGAAAAAAGGAGGGGTCATTTTATGGTAAAAAATTCATTCAGCTCAGTTATTTCGCAAGAAGAAAAAAAAGAAAATGGAGGATCTGTTGAATTTCAAGTATTCAATTTCACCAATAAGATACGAAGACTTACTTCACATTTGGAATTGCACAAAAAAGACTATTTATCTCAAAGAGGTCTACGTAAAATTCTCGGAAAACGCCAACTCTTATTTATCAAAGAAAAATAAAATGCGTTATAAAGAATTAATTAATCAATTGGATATTCGGGAGTCAAAAACTCAGTAATTTAAAAAGTCATTTTGAATTATTTGATTTATTAGATCTTGAATTTTTATGAACTTATTTTCATTTTCAGCAATTCATGGAAAGATGAATCGAGGAAAAACTTATGAATGGACCAGCTACAAGAAACGACCTCATGATAGTCAATATGGGACCTCACCACCCATCAATGCACGGTGTTCTTCGACTCATCCTTACTTTGGATGGTGAAGATGTTATTGACTGTGAACCAATATTGGGTTATTTACACAGAGGGATGGAAAAAATTGCAGAAAACCGAACAATTATACAATATCTACCTTATGTAACACGTTGGGATTATTTAGCTACTATGTTCACAGAAGCAATAACCGTAAATGGTCCAGAACAGTTGGGAAATATTCAAGTACCTAAAAGAGCCAGCTATATCAGAGTAATTATGTTGGAGTTGAGTCGTATAGCTTCTCATCTGTTATGGCTTGGCCCTTTTATGGCGGATATTGGCGCACAGACTCCCTTTTTCTATATTTTCAGAGAAAGAGAATTAGTATATGATCTATTCGAAGCAGCCACCGGTATGAGAATGATGCATAATTTTTTTCGTATCGGGGGAGTCGCGGCTGATCTACCTCATGGCTGGATAGATAAATGTTTGGATTTCTGCGATTATTTTTTGACAGGGGTTGCTGAATATCAAAAACTTATTACACAAAATCCTATTTTTTTAGAACGAGTTGAGGGAGTAGGCATTATTTGTGGAGAAGAGGTAATAAATTGGGGGTTATCAGGACCAATGCTGCGAGCTTCCGGAATACCATGGGATCTTCGTAAAGTCGATCATTATGAGTGTTATGACGAATTTGATTGGGAAGTTCAGTGGCAAAAAGAAGGAGATTCATTAGCTCGTTATTTAGTCAGACTTGGTGAGATGACGGAATCCATAAAAATGATTCAACAAGCTTTGGAAGGAATTCCAGGGGGCCTTATGAAAATTTAGAAATACGATCTTTTGATCGAGGAAGGTCTCCGGAATGGAATGACTTTGACTATCGATTCATTAGTAAAAAACCTTCGCCAACTTTTGAATTGGCGAAACAAGAACTTTATGTGAGAGTCGAAGCCCCAAAAGGGGAATTGGGCATTTTTTTGATAGGGGATCAGGGTGGTTTTCCTTGGAGATGGAAAATTCGCCCGCCGGGTTTTATCAATTTGCAAATTCTTCCTCAGTTAGTTAAAAGAATGAAATTGGCTGATATTATGACAATACTAGGTAGCATAGATATCATTATGGGAGAAGTTGATCGTTAAAATGATAATTGATACATCACAAGTACAAGATATCAATTCTTTTTCGAGATTGGAATTCTTAAAAGAAGTCTATGGAATTCTATGGGTGCTTGTCCCTATTTTGACTACTGTATTGGGAATCACAATAGGCGTACTAGTAATTGTATGGTTAGAAAGAGAAATATCCGCAGGGATACAACAACGGATTGGACCTGAATATGCGGGTCCTTGGGGGTTCTTCAAGCTTTAGCAGATGGTACAAAACCACTTTTGAAAGAAAATCCGCTTCCATCTAGAGGTGATACTCGTTTATTCAGTATCGGACCATCCATAGCAGTCATATCAATTTGACTAAGCTATTCAGTAATTCCTTTTGGTTATCGCCTTGTTTTAGCCGATCTCCATATCGGTGTTTTTTTATGGATTGCCATTTCAAGTGTTGCTCCCATCGGACTTCTTATGTCAGGATATGGATCCAATAAGAAATATTCCTTTTTAGGTGGTCTACGAGCTGCTGCTCAATCTATTAGTTATGAAATACCATTAACTCTATGTGTATTATCAATATCTCTACGTGTGATTCGTTGAGACATAAACTTCTCCCACTTTTTTTTCGAGAAAAGCGGTGAAATAAATTGAATAGATATCCTCATTTTGATATTATTCGGATTAATGAACTAAATCAGATAGTTATATGAGTGAAAGAAAACAGCTTATATAAATAAAAATTAGCAGTCAAAATATTGAGTCTCATTTTCTATGTATAAGAGTGAAGCAGAAAGAAATATAGGTGCAAGAGAGCCTTTATCCCAAGATTAGGTCACTAGTTATCCTGTCTTGAAGCGGACGCAAAAGATAAACCGGATTGAGTTGTCACTATTATTTGTATGTACTACCATATGTTTATTACCATAACACAGCCGATTGAGCTAAAATGAGTGGATGGTTAGAAAGACCAAGATATACAAAGGATTCGTAATGGAGATTTTCAAAATGATCCAAGAAAAGAAGGACATTTTTGCAAAATGCATAATATAAAAAGAATACGAATTGGGGCTTGCAGTTTGTAGAAATGATCCGGCAGTACTCCCCACGATTCCGATCCAGAGTATGCGCCTATCCACCCATTAAATAAATGACTATCGGAAACGAAATAATCCCTGATTTAATAAGTCCCCTTTTTCTCAGAAAGAAGAATAGGAACGAAAAACCAAATGGAAAGAATCCAAAAAAAGATCTCTTTTTGATTGTTTCTTATCTCCATTCCTATATGCATTTCTTTCCTATCTCCCTATTCATAGAGATAGAATGAATGTCCGAATTCATGAACTAATGGAATAGCCTTTTTTTTTCGTAATTCAAAAGGTAGTAAACAAAGATCAATTTTTTTGATTAAAGGATGAGATCAATTCAGAAGTACCCCCCCTTTTTCTTTATTATTAGAACAGACAGAATTCTATTGGGTTAATTTTGGGACACACGATAGATTTTGATCCTTACGTATTCTACAAAAAAGACATATCAAGATAACCTTAGATTTATTTAGAGAAATTCTTAAATAAAGTAGTCTGGCTCAGCTTCATTCATCAACTACTAGGATTTAGCTACGAAAGCCCGTTGAAACCACCTTTCGAGGAAAGGCGGGGCACACATCGCTTTCTTCTTCAATCTCTCATCTGGATAAAGGCCTATTCCTCGCCAGGACTGGACAATTCTCTTCTTTTTAGGGGGGCAGTCAATAGAGAGTCAGCAAAATGCACGGGTAGGCCCTTTTGACCCTTTAGGAGGAAAGGGAGTTAGCTGGTACGGGCGGACCCAGAAAGAAGAGAGGAGGGTTCACCACCTGAAAGGATCGGAAAAGAGAAAAAGAGTCTGAATCCGTTGGGTTTGTTTATTTTTCCCGTACCGTAGGCTTCTTCAGGCGATAAGGCAAGATCTAATTGTCCGGCGTCACTCTATAAAATGAGCATCGACAAAGAAAGAGTGGAGGCTGGCTGGCAAAAAAAAGAAGGACCAGAGCTGGGTCAATCAAAGCCAAGTGCGATATAGCATCCGCCCTCTTCAATTTCAATCCGGAGTTCTTTGAACCGGAAGCGAGGAGGTGCACAGCAGGCTCTTATGTCTAGTTTCGAAGCCAATACACATACCATGACAGTCAAGCCTGCCCAATACAATATCAACCCGAAAGCCTTCGAGCGGATACAGCCTTCACTCCGACAACTACGACTGTCAGCCACTGTTTGAACTGCCTAGTGTAGTACGACTTTCACTTTAAGCTAGACTCATCATCTAAGGCCTACGGTTGCTTGCTTGACTCCTCTTCTCTTAAGTCTCATTCTGTTCCTCCGTCTTGTTTTGTTCTTTGAGCCGTCTCTAGCGGGTAGGAAGGAATAGAGTAAAGGGCTGCTCTTACCCTGTCAAGCCAATCTAGATGTCTTACGCATAACACAAGCTAAGCCGCTTCCTGTGAAAGCAGTAGTGAGGTAGCTCAATAAACCTAGCAAACACCGGCTAGATAAGGGGGGCAGGCTACTAACTCGGGGGATTCTTTGTCGATAGAAGGCATTCGCGAAAGTCGCTGATGAGGAGAAGCTTTACTAAAAGAGGGCATAATTCTCATTATGTGGATACGCTTCAAGTGGTGCGGTTCCCACAGGAATTGCAAACACCTTAAGAGAGCGGGTCCAACCCGATACGATATCCTTCTTTCACTAGAAAGAACGTATTCATAATCCATTACAGCCCGGCAGTCTAACAGGCGTAGATCACACTGGAACTTGATAGCCAGAATCTCTTGACCCATAGGTGGGAAGGCTTACCTTTCTCTGGTTCAGCCTCCCTGGATCTCAGGAACAGCCGATTTCTCAATAGGGCCCGACGATCAAATCCTCGAACAGCACCCATACTAGAATCTATCAGGCCCATACCATAGCTCCGCTTTCGGTGATTATGAATGAATCTCTATCAGACGATTCTCTTTCTGTTCCTATATCTTTGATTTTTTCCATCTATAACGTTTTTGTTTTGGAATTCTTCCTATTAACTCATCATGATATCCTTCTCTCTAGAGCGACTGGCAAGTCATTCTCCTCTTCGAAGAAAGGGAAGCTAGTATTGAAAGAGGAACTAATACAGCCACGGTAGTCGAGTAGCACCTTTGGACGTCAAATCCTTATTTGACTCAGCAACTCCACTGCTATACTTGACTGACGTCGGCTCCATACCCTAAGTAAGTAGAGTGAAATTCTCTTTACAGAAAATCAAACTCTACTTAGGGGTGGTGAGACAGAGGGAGAGGCTGCCCTATACTAGGGGTAATCCCCATATTTCCTAGGTAGGACAATGGGGGTTATTCTAAATAGTATATAATCGTATCCTTAGTATAGTTTCATACTGAGTCTATACGTGTTCCTAAGCAAACTCCCATTGGCTGGCGAGTGATTTTTATACCATTTAGTTTAGCTCGCTTGGCCTCCAAAAAAAGGGAACTGGAAACTAATCTTATCCTTTTACTTAGGACTGCAACTAGCCTGCCTATTCTCTCCTAGGGATAATTGTCTACCTCATAGGAAAAGTCTTCGTGGGTAAATCAAAAAGTTTGCCTATTTGACTAATAGTGCTTCTTTCTAACTAGCCTGTAACCACATGAAAGGAAACTAACAGGCTTTCCGGTATCACCATCGAAAGACTAGCAACCTGACAGTCCTAAGCAACCTGGAACCAACAACGTTACATATACCATACTGCTATAGAAGACATGAATACCAGTTAGACTACGGGACGCGTACACCCGAAATTGGTGAGCAACTTACTGCCCTTTAAGTCAAGAGCTAGTAGTACTATCAGCATCAGCAAAGGATATCGTAATTATGGTGAATACGTTTTTCTTGCTGCAGCCGTTTTCTTGGTGGGTAGTCGAATGAAGGTCTTAGAGATGGAACCGAAGCTTCTATAGTAGCAGGAGCTACAAGTAATGAAATAGCATCTGCCAATTCATTAATCACTAAACAGGAGATGGTTCTTTTCCTGTCTAATTAAACTGTCGACTTTGTAAATGCTTCAGTAGAAGACTCCCTTCACCGGGGAACCTCTCTTCCATTTTAGGCCGGAGGCAAAGAAGGAAGCCATTGTTAAGGTAACCAGAGAGGGGCGTAGGACTAGAGGGTGTCACCACTTCCCGTCCGTCAATCACGGGACATTCAGACTAGGAGGTCGCTCGTCCCCGCTCTCATAATCAGAATAAGCGGAGCCGTCTTGTCTTCAAGCGAGAACTCTGAAGTGATCACTGAATGCGATTAAGAGACAAAAGCATTTGCTTGCTTGAAGGTTCACTTACGAGATTCGATCTTTCTTGTTTGTAGTTAGTTATCTTTCTATTCTTTCCTCTCGTATAGCCGAGTGAAGTGCTTTTCATACTATGATTTGTCAACAGTGGAATTAGCGTATTATAGTAGTTGCAGTGATAAAAGAAGAAAGGTATGGAGTAGTAGCAGTCAATTCTATCTTTCTAGTAGCTCTTTGTTCAACTCTTATTTAGTGTAAAAACTATTTACATTATTGTTCTTATAAATAGTAACAGTTCTTTTCTACTCTCTTCCTCAATCCCTTCCATCTTCTGTAGGAGATGAGGTAATAACTTCAAATTCTCTGACTGGAAATTCAGCCTTTCCATCACCTCATAAGCTAATTCCGAGACTGAGACTAGAGTTGCAAATTAGACTCTTGAAGTTCCATTCGAACCCTCAACAGCAAGACCATACAGATGGCATCGAGAATCCCCTACCGAAGTGACAGAACCACCCCTTCTTGATCCGTTCTTTCCAGCGGAGGGAAGACTGACTTGATTTGATGTTTTAATCCTGAGCGTGATGCTATTTGATCGGTGATTATAGGAAGCTGCTAGGCGCGAATGCTTTCTTTCTATGAAATCCTGTTGCTATGGCTCACGAAGAGCTACGGGACAGTCACAGGCTGGCTTAAGAATCACTAACCTCCGACTCCCTAAACTTGGTGGGTGTGCCTGCTTCTTCCGACCTCTATCCAAACAAATCATCGAGGAAGTTAGGTAGGTAGGTTCCGGGTAGCACTTCAATGCGAAGCGCACCCTTCACCCACTGGCACGAGCCAAACTTGCTAAGCGCGAGGAAAGCTTCACCGCCCTCTTCCAGCTCGAGCTCACAGACCTCTCTGAGTCAATTCCAAATGGAACTAAGACCCCCCCTTTACGAATGATTCAGTGCTCTCTTCAACCGGCGAGTTTAGCCTTGTCAGTGCTCTCAGAAACCAGATCAATTAGGTCAGGTTCGGCTCACTGAACACATTCCCAATCTAAATGAATTAGAAAGGCGAGACACGACACTCACAACACGAGACTCGAATCGAGAATCAACCCCCTGGGTTACAGAGGGCGTTAGCTCAATTCATAGCCTTCCTTTCTTTACGAGATCAGGTCAAAAGAAAGAGTAGCACTAGCTGAGAAGAGTAAGCTTGCACATTGAGAGGCTTCCCCAATCAACATAGAGAAGGACAGTCGATAGAAGCAATCATCCGAAGAACCTTCCTTCACTATTGGTGCCCCATATTCTAATTAATAGCTATATGCTTTTCACAGGCAAGTAGTTCATGAAGAACCTGAGTTTTGGACCTTTTCAAGATAATTTGGAGTAGCACTACCTGTGAAGAGTCTGATTCCTAAGCAGTGGGAATAGCTTTTTCAAAGCTTTCGTGTGGTGGCTTTTGTCCCTAATGAGATGGGAGAGCAGCAAGCCAAACATAGTACTCCTCGGAGGGACCGTGTCATGTCAAATTCATAGCTAAGTTGTTGACCATCTATCTGTCCTAAAAGCAAGAGCTTGGAAAACGGGTGCCAGCAGTTCGGTTGAAACTCGGAATTAGGCCGCTAAGGGCACCCGGCCCATTCTCTTGTTTGCATATCGGCTTAACGCTCTTGCTTTCGTTCTCTCTTTGATTCCTTCTTGCTAGAAGTGCTAGTGGGATTGCAGATATTGGTTGGGGAGGACTGGATACTCTCCCTACAATACAAGTCTGGAGTCTTGCACTTGCTCGTAAACTCAAAGGAAAATCTAAAATGATTGAAAATGGATAGTTTGTTCAATCTTAGTCAAAACTGTTATAATGAGTAGTGTAAGGCTAAGTGAAATAAGATATGCAAAGGCAATCCATCCTGTAAACCAGTTCAATTCAGTTCTTTTTTCATAGTTGTAGTTTGTTTGCCCTTCCCGACAGAGATCCTGTGTCCGTTGATGAATAATCAATCCATTCAGCCGAGAAGACGGACTTGCTGGTATCGTCAAATAGAGTATCAAAGGCTTATTCCGCTCTATTGGCAGGTTTCTCTTTTCATGAAGTAGCCCCTCATTCACAGATTACGGAGCTACCCAGCTTCTCTTAATGCCAAGTAGTAGAAAAGCCGCTTTCCCGAGCTCGCTTTATCGAGTTAACGAGGTAACAGAGCGGAACCTTGGGCAAAGACATACCCGGCATACTCAAATATGCAATTCTAGGAAATGGAAGGAATAGAGAGTGAATGGAGTTAATCTATAAGTCAATAAGGTACCGATGCACTCGTCTCGGGTTCACTTTTGTAGATCTTTTTTACCGCTCCGTGGGAAAGTCCCATGCTTAAACTTCCATTTAGATTTTTCTATCTCTAGAAGAAGGCAGGTATTAATACGACTAGTCCGAGAGTTAGCAAGGCAGGCCGGTGCCCCATAAAGCAGCATTTCCTGATACGCATACAGTGGTTGGTCCGGAAAGAGTGGTATATAGAAACTTTTCATCAAAGCGCTAATCTCTTCCGCCTGCTAACTCATTAAAGTGAACAAAGTCAACCGATACCTTAGCCTTGGGGATTCCCCTGGGTACTTTAGCTAGCTATTCCTCGCATCGTTAATAGTTCTTCGCTAAACAAGAGACTAATGGAATCGCATCTGAGTCAACCTCTCTGAGGGAAGTCAAGGAGCCAATAGCCCTTCCTTCCTTTCTCTACTATTCGTGCACCTTAGGCTACAGAATTTACCTTTCGGCCTGGTCCTTTTCTTTAAGGTAAAGGGAAGGCAAGTCTCATTTGGTACTTTCTTCACGGCAAATAGAATAGGAGTTTTCCCGGCTGCTGCTAGAGAATAGGCAGTTGTTCACGACTCAGCTGCTAGCCTTTCGAAATCTCTTTGTCGAGATCACGAATCAGCAGCTATAGAAGGAGTTGTTCCAGAACCCGCAGGCAGAATAACCTTTGTTGTAAGAAGGGCTACTGGTATGACATCAATCACTCTTAGAGTCTTAGCTGGGAACTAAAGTCAAGCTTTCCCGTGTCGAGAAGGAGAGTTGCTAGTTTTTCTTTTTCTTTTTGACAGTTAAGTTAGCTCGAAAGGTATTTATCTTCCTCAGATACTTGACCTCGAAGGCAGGGATAGGGCTTTGGATACGAGACCTACAGGGATAGGGTTTTGCCATAAACCGGAGTTTATGAGTGAAGGCTACTTAGAACTGGCGAGAAGGTTGGCACAAAAGTTTTCAATCCTATGTACGGGTCAATCTAATCTCACATATCCTGCTATTTTCCACGGTAATTCTGATTTATTGGCAAAGAGGCGAAGAAATGGATTCATCATTCAATTTGAATCACTTCAAGAACGAGAAAAAGAACTACCACCCCCTTCCAGTATTTCGATTGAAATACCCATAAATGGTCTTTTTCGTAGAAGTAGAAAGCGATGATCCTCAATACGTTCGGGAATTACTAAATATGGGACTATAGGGGTCCTCAAAAAAGAGGTTTGATTACCTTTAGAGCCCACGAAAGATGAGCTAGAAGTAGGTCTTAGTTAAGCCCTAGACAAGAGATCGCTCTTCGAGGTATA